ATTAATACGGAATCGATCGAACACTACTTGAAAACGCTTCTTCTGTTCAGAAACGAAATCTTCCAAATGTTCCTGGAAATTCTTGCTCCCATTGGACCATTTGTATCTATATGCATCAGGATCCCGATTCATGGATCTCTCGGTTCGAGAAATAAGAGGATCAAACCATTTCTTCTGACTCTTTTTCAAATTCGATAAATGTTGGTTGATTGTATATTTCATTACAGGTATATGATTCAGAGTATCATTTCCTATTTGATCCCTTTGAATTCCATATTCGAAGTTGCGATCGGATCTATTCATTAAAAAGAATCGATTCGATACATTTCTTATGTACCCGTAGGTGCTATATTGGATTTGAATCAGATTTCGGATCAATCTATATTGATTGACTGCCTCCATTATGTTGTTGCTAGCAAATACCGCTGTTTTTAGTTTTGGATCTTCCAAATCATTCCCGCAGTGGATCCGTACCGATTTTTTTCTGATCCTTCGATAAAAAGATTCATTCTCTTCATAAAAAAGAGGAGGTAGAACCAATAAAGATTTCTTTTTCGATTCATCTCTGGAGTTGAATACCTCATTCAAGAATTTTTTTTGATCCAACCCGTAGGAATCAATAGAAAAGGCAAATCCCCTATGATACACCAGATCCGGCTCGGTTATTGATAGAGTGAATAGATCTGCCATTTCTTGAAATCTCTCTTCTGATTCAAAATCGTGGTGTAACGTGTATCCCCCTTTGTTCCGGTCATGGAATAGATGAAATAAATCAAAAAATGGATTCTTGTTCAAGAATGAAATCTTATTGGAACTGTCCATATCCGATTCATCCTTCGGAACCATATCACATCCCGGATCTGATGAAATAGGATGAATTGAGACGGTTTTTTGTAAATACGTAATTATCTTGAATATATCAACCATTTCTTTATTTTCCGATCGCCTGGAAGGGACAAAAGAAACATCTTGTTTTTTCTTCCAAAATTTCTGATCTCTAGTGGACCTCTCAGTAGGATTCGAACCCAGATGAAGTTCTGACCATCTGTCAGAGAAAAAAGAACGAATTGATCTTGTAGGATTCCCAAGAAATTCTTCGATTTCTTCCGGAAGCAGATGATTATTCATCTGCTTCTCACGTTCCGTGAATAGCCGGGACATTGAGGAAGATCCAAAAAGGCATTTCGGGAATCGATCTGATTCTATCTCTGTTCGTTCCGTTTGAATAAAGGAAGGATCCCAAAGAATCGATCTTTCTTTTAGTTGTTGAATCTCTGTTTGATCGATCAATGTGTGATATTCTGAATCCTCATTTCTAATGGAATCGAAATGATCTATGGATTGATCAGAAGATCCTTTCAATTGGCTAGAATCCGTTACTTGAACGAAAATAGATCTTGTGGAATCATATTGAATATTTGACAATACATTCCGTACCTTGCTAAAAAACCGATCCTTGTTTCCCAACCACACATTGTCTAACCAAATCAAATTCTCTCTCGATACGTTCCTCAAAAAATCCGATTCGTGCTGATTCTTCCCCCAACTAACGAAGAGATCTTGGCGGAATTGCCACATATGAAATTGAGCACAATTTTGCAAAGAAATACCCCACTTGTTTCTCGAGAAGAGATGGGAAACATGCTCAATATCATTTGATTGAATAGTTGCCTCAGCTCCTTGCTGTTTGAAGAAACCCTTCCCTTCAATTGGTCTTTTTTCACGAAAAGCAGACATGAGATAACAAATCAAGTCTTTCCCTAAGATTTCGAATAGCTGTCCCGAATTCAAGTTGATTATGTTTCGCTTCTTCCTCGGAGAAAGACGATCAAACAATTCCCAATCATGGTCCTTGCGGATCGGATCATCCATATAGGATAAAAAAAGAAACTCCAGATATTTGCTATCTTTCTCTTTGAATGAGATCTCAACTCCAGCTACGGTTTCATTAGATATCTTACAACTAAAATCCCTCTTTTTTCCGATCCGGTTCCTCCACCACCGCGAACTCCGCATGATACACTTTTTATTTATTGGGAGAACCCAAGTAATCTCTTGCGGATCCATGAAACAACTCTCAGAAATCTTTTTCCCTTTTGGAAGATACAGGAGCGAAACAATCAACCTATTGATATTGGAAGACCAAAAAGATTCTTCCAATGTCTCATTTCTGGGTCCAATGGAATTCATAGGTATAGGAAGAAGCCCCATCAAATAGAGATTTTTTCTTTCGACCATCTTTCGATTGTTAATACGAGATATAAGGACCGCTACTACAAGCAGTACTACACCTTTGATCGTGAAATATCGATTGCTTGTTGAACCCTGTGAATCACGTGAAAGTAGGATACTCCAAATTCGGGGGTCAAAGAGTTTCATAAAACGTTCTTGGTGGAAAAAAATGTGAGTGAAAGATCCCACTGAATCGAATTTGATCCATGAATCTAAGAAATAGTGAGAATTCTTGATCTCTCTCAATATCTCTCTCAATTCGAAGATC